AGACCGCATGAACCTATTGAAACCTCAGATTCATACTAGAATGGCGATGACCTTCAAATTAAGTCCAAGGATTCTCTGAGTAAGAACCCTTGTACCCTCGCTTATTCAATGAATAGGAATGGATAGAATGATCAAAAATAAAAAAGGGGTTTGGGTTTGCCCTGTATCAAACTAAGCATGAACGGGAGTTTGAAAGAATAAAAATCTTTCAAACTCTTTGAAAATTTGTAGCCCGGCCACGAGGTCTGAATATTAAGTATGAATCATAGTTCTAATACTTCGTAATCTATTTCATATAGTTCGTGCTCCAAATATTCGAATGAATATCTGACGAAGAAAATCGCCTTTATGAAGATGACAGACCTATTCTCTGTACTATCAATAGGATCTATTTTAACAAGTCACACACTCATATTACGGAAATACAGAAACAAAGAAATTTCGCGGTCGAACTACCAAAATAGACCCAAAATACAAACCTAAACCTTTTGCTTTAGAGTGAAAAGCAAAGCTAGGACTTAGTTATTCTGATAAATCTAATTCATTGAAATTCCTTCCAGTAAAACAGAGGAATTATAAATCTCTAAAATAATAGATAGAAATATCGCAAATAAAGCCATTGCGACTCCCATCAATGGAGTAGTTCCCCATCCAGGAGCTACTTTACCATATTCCGAATTCAATGGTTTCAATAACCCCCCTACACCAGTTCGTTTTGGACGAGATCTAGAACTACCCTCAACGCTTTGTGTAGCCATAACTCCTATTTTGTATTCATTGAGATCTGTTGACTTTGTATACAATTTCGTTGTAAATAAATAATTTTATATCATAGATCCATGATCCATTGTGGTTTTGAAATTTTATAATAATGGAAACAGCAACCCTAGTCGCCATCTTTCTATCTGGTTTACTTGTAAGTTTTACGGGGTATGCCTTATATACTGCTTTTGGGCAACCCTCTCAACAACTAAGAGATCCATTCGAGGAACACGGGGACTAGTTGAAGTTTGAAGTAATGAGCCTCCAATATCGGGAGGCTCATTACTTCAATTTAGAAAATGAAAAATCATTTAATCTTTTTAGTTGGAACTTTAGGCGGTTCTCGAAAAAAGATGGCGAAAAAGATGATTCCTAGAGTTGAGACTAAGAGGAATGTATAAACCAATGCTTCCATAGATTTGATTGTGGTTTACAATTATAGCTTTCATACCTGTTTATTTGGAGTCGTATCCTGGATAAAATAAAGAAGGAGCAAGAATCAAAGACAAGTCGGCAATTCCGATCAAAAAATCCCCGGCGCCCTATGTCAAAAAGTGGAAGCGAAAGGTAACGGAGCAATATTGTATCAAACTACTTGTCTTCTTGTAGTTGGATCCCCAAGTTTTTGGAATGCTCCAAATTCCACTTGAGCATCCAAATCTGGATCAATACCAGCAAAAACATCTCTGAATAAGGTTCTAGCACCATGCCAAATGTGTCCAAAGAAGAAGAGAAGAGCAAACGAAGCATGGCCAAAAGTAAACCAACCTCTTGGACTACTACGAAAAACACCATCGGATTTCAAAGTCGCACGGTCTAATTCAAAGATTTCACCCAATTGAGCACGCCTTGCATATTTTTTAACAGTAGTGGGATCACTATAACTGACGCCATTGAGTTCGCCACCATAGAACTCAACAGTTACACCTACTTGCTCAACACTATACTTCGATTCTGCCCTTCGAAAAGGAACATCGGCTCTAACAATCCCGTCTCCGTCTACCAAAACCACTGGAAATGTTTCAAAAAAGGTAGGCATACGACGTACAAAAAGTTCACGCCCTTCTTTATCTCTAAAGATAGGATGCCCCAACCACCCAACAGCTATCCCATCCCCGTTATCCATTGAGCCCGCCCTGAATAACCCCCCTTTTGCCGGATTATTTCCAATGTAATCGTAAAAAGCCAATTTTTCAGGAATTTTAGACCAAGCTTCGGATAAACTTTGATTCTCGGATAGCCCAGCACCAACTCTTCGATATATTTCTTGCTGGAAGTATCCCTGATCCCATTGATAACGAGTGGGACCAAATAATTCAATGGGAGTAGTTGCGGAACCATACCACATAGTTCCAGCAACAACAAAAGCTGCAAAAAAGACAGCAGCGATACTACTAGAAAGGACAGTTTCGATATTTCCCATACGCAATCCTTTGTATAGACGTTGTGGCGGACGGACACTAAGATGAAAAAGTCCCGCTAATATGCCCAATGTCCCTGCTGCAATATGATGAGAGGCTATTCCTCCCGGAACAAAAGGATCAAAACCTTCCACACCCCACGCCGGATTTACAGGTTGGACTTTTCCGGTTAGCCCATAAGGATCGGACACCCATATTCCAGGACCATACAACCCTGTTACATGAAATGCGCCAAACCCAAAGCAAGCTACTCCTGAAAGAAATAAATGAATTCCGAAGATCTTGGGCAAATCCAAAGAGGGTTTTCCTGTACGTTCATCAGTAAATATCGCTAGATCCCAATATACCCAATGCCAAATAGCAGCCAAGAAGCACAAGCCAGAAAACATAATATGTGCCCCAGCCACACCTTCGTAACTCCAAATACCCGGATTCGTTACAGTCCCACCTGTAATAGTCCAACCACCCCAGGAATTGGTTATTCCTAACCGAGTCATAAAGGGTATAACGAACATACCTTGTCTCCACATTGGGTCGAGAACAGGGTCAGAGGGATCAAAAACGGCTAATTCATATAGAGCCATCGAACCAGCCCAACCGGCAACTAGAGCTGTATGCATTATATGGACAGCTAGCAAACGACCGGGATCATTCAATACGACGGTATGAACACGATACCAAGGCAAACCCATGGAAATACCTCTTTATCAACGAAAAATCACACTATGTAACTTTATTGCACTGGAAAACTATGCCATGGACCTCTCATTTTCAGTGCATTAGCTGAGAGAAAGTATTAATCTTTGTTCAAGGCTTTTATTTTAGTAGTAATAATGAAACAATTAGGTAGGGTCATATGAACAAAGAGAAGCAAATCTATTTTATACCCGATAAGTATCAATACGCAATGGGGGGTTTATACCCTTTTAGGCGGTCGAATCTATACATATTCGTTTATTATTCGAAAGTACCTATTCGTAAGAAATCTCCTTTCTTTTCTTCATTCTGTCTTCCTTGAATTTATTTATCCAATATAATATATGGATATCAAATATCTGGATAAATGGGATAAAAGACGAAATTATTAAAAGAAAGAAACGCATTATTACGCTTCCACATCAAAGTAAGATATAGTACTTTAATATTTTTTCTTTCATTTAATGCCTATTGGTGTTCCAAGAGTACCTTTTCGAACTCCCGGGGAAAACGATGCATCCTGGGTTGACGTATAGTGCGACTTGTCAGATAGAGTGGGTCATATGGTATTTCCCCATTCTCTCCCCCGATTGAGAAATCCTTTCGCTTCGCCCAAAAAATATTGATTGAATCATCCAAAATTTGGAGCGTGAAGTGCAATGAAAGAAAAAAAATTGAATTGTTGGGCGACATCCAAATTAATATTATCAATTAGAATCCAATTTATGGTTGGTTTGTTTGAACTAATAAAATGTAAAATGAGGTATCCAGGCTCCGTTTAGAAAAAACCCATTGATAATAATCTAGGATTCCTACTTGTATCATATGTATTATTTTTTTATTACATTCAAGTAATCTCCGCCTGTTAATCAGAATTACTTGAATAATATGATTAGTACGTAAAAGAGTTGACGGAAGACATGAAATAAATAGGAAAAAAACGAAGTTTTCGCAAAAAGACGCGGTAGTGGGAGCATTTGTTCTATATGTGCAAATCAAAATCGGGCGGATCTTTACTCGGAGTAGAGCAGCATAAACCTAAAAGAATTGAAGAAACCCATTCAGGAACAAGAGAATCCCATCGTGATTTAGATTGGATCTCGATGAAACAATACATCAAGGAGAAGTTAGTTCGATAAGTTTAGTAAATTGTTCGGTAAACAGGCCAAAATTTCTTGAAAAATGAAATAAAAAGTTTCTTCGTGAGAATAGAAAATTAGAAAGAGCCTCTTATAAAATATAAAAAACAAAAAGAACTAGGATCTACACATTGATTCTTAATTTATTTTTGTTGAACCGTATGCATCAAAAGGTGCATGTACGGCTCCTACAGGATTGAGGTTTATCCTAATCAACCGACTTTATCGAGAAAGATTACTTTTTTTAGGCCAAGTAGTTGATAACGATATCTCGAATCAACTCATAGCTCTTCTAGTCTATCTGAGTATGGAGAGTGATACCAAAGATCTTTATTTGTTTATCAACTCTCCTGGTGGATGGGTAATACCTGGAATAGCTATTTATGATACTATGCAATTTGTGCGACCGGATGTACAGACAATATGCCTGGGATTAGCCGCTTCAATGGGATCTTTTATCCTGGTCGGAGGAAAAATTACCAAACGTTTAGCATTCCCTCACGCTTGGCGCCATTGAGTTTTTTTTTTTGAGAGAAAAAAACTATGCCTTCGCTATATGAAATATTTTTAAGTAATAATAGCATGGCACTTCGAATTCGATATCAAAAAATTGTATTCTTTTTTCAAAAACTATTACAAAAACATTCAATTATGTGTCGAAAGAGTAGTATGAAAAAAGGTAGTCCCGATTTGATATTATTTATTGGAAGCCCTTTTCAGTGTCACAAACCCCTTTTTTTCACACCAACAGGCTGTTTTGGCTATGTTAGAAAAGAATAGAAAAAAACAAGATTCGATGATTTTTTATAATTGGATTTGTTTTATTTGAAAAAAAAAAAGAAACTTTGGGATTGCTGAATCACAAATAAAAATTTTTTAAATAATAAATAATATAAGGTATAAAGCAACGGAGCCGTCATATTATTTTTGAACTCCTCAAAAAAAAGGAGGGTCAATTAGGTAATTATTAGATTATTTACCAATCTGGATCTGATGATAAACTCGATATTTTTCCTTTTTCTTTGGTGGTTTGTTGGAAGGTAAAAGTCAATTTTTTTATAGAGCCGTATGCAATGTGCAAACCCTGCCCGTACGGTTGATCAATTCTATCTTTTTTATTTCTTTTTAAATTCTTGCGCCTTAATGATGAAAAATCGAATAAAATAACCTTTTCTTTTCATTTTAAATTGATTGTGCTATATCATCAGGGTAATGATCCATCAACCTTCTAGTGTTTTTTATGAGGCACAAGCGGGAGAATTTGTCCTGGAAGCGGAAGAACTGCTGAAACTGCGCGAAACCATCACAAGAGTTTATGTACAAAGAACGGGAAAACCTTTATGGGTCGTATCCGAAGACATGGAAAGGGATGTTTTTATGTCAGCACCAGAAGCCCAAGCTCATGGAATTGTTGATCTTGTAGCGGTTGAAAAATAGCAAAGAGTCCACATAAATTATGATTTGCAATGTTTCATTAATATGAAATAGTTTTTAGATAGTTTTTTCTTTTTTATTTACTCAATTGAATATAAGTAAAGAAAAATAGATTCAAAGAATTCATAATCATCCGGTTAGGATCAATCTAAACCATCTTAATTCTATAGACCATAACCATTAAACCCTTCAGCATGCCAACCCTTAAACAACTTATTAGGAATACAAGACAGCCAATAAAAAATGTAACGAAATCCCCCGCTCTTAGGGGATGTCCTCAGCGCCGAGGAACATGTACTCGGGTGTATGTGCGACGCGTTCAGATCCTGGACTGGGACAAAAGAAAAGAATTCCAGTCTCAGTGATCGATACAGTATCAATGACTAGAATAGATTGGGGTTCCTACATCCATTCTCTTCTCTAAAAAAACAAGAAAAATCTTGTTATTGTGTTTATTGTGCACAAAATTGATGGTTTTCGTTGGGACAAACACGACCACTCCCTCTATTTTTCAATTTAAGATGAAAAGAATTAACCAATTCGTAGCAACTTATTATCCAGGGAATTTCTTTTTTCTTTTTTAAGCAGAAATATCAGCCTTAGACTCTTGCAAGAACGGACTAAGAGGGTCAAGCTAACCCAACAAATCTTCATAATTAAATACCGTTACTGTATTAAAGGTGGATCACCTTGTGAAAGGTCTAGTACTAGAGAATTCCATGGGTAGAGCCAAAGAATGTGAACTGTACAAGTTAACAAAAAAACGAAGAATCAAGAAAAGGGCTCCGGTGTATAGAGAGGACCTTACCGTTTTGAAAATAACCATATAAACGATGGAACCCACAATTTCTTTATCCATATCCATTTATATTGACTCTTTTCGGGGCATTTGATCAATGCCTCCTAAAAAACTCGTGGTTAGGAAGGTTATCGTAGCAAAAGCCGTTGGAATTTTTACTTTATACATTGGGGGAACCCCGTTTTGTTAATTATATAAGCTAGAAAAGGAAAAACTGAAAGAAAGGAAATCAATCAGTTATTCCTCAGAGTTTCATTTATTCCATTTATTCAATGACCAGAATTAGACGAGGATATATAGCTAGAAACCGTAGAACAAAAATGCGTTTATTTGCCTCAAGCTTTCGCGGGGCTCATTCAAGACTTACTCGAACTATTACTCAACAGAAAATACGAGCTTTGGTTTCGGCTCATCGGGATAGAGATAGGCAAAAGAGGGATTTTCGTCATTTGTGGATCACTCGGATAAATGCAGTAATTCGCGGGAGAGGGGTATCCTCTAGTTATAGTGGATTAATATATAATTTGTATAAGAGGCGGGTGCTTCTTAATCGTAAAATACTTGCCCAGATAGCTATATTAAACAGAAACTGTCTTTATATGATTTCCAATGAAATAATAAAATAGTGTTATTGGAAAGAATCGCTAAAAATACTTGAATCTTTAATCATAGAAGTACCTGAATAAGAAACTCCGGGAAGGTTGAGTAGAAATTTGTATTATACAATATGATAAAGTCGTTACAATGAGCAAACACGTTCAATAAAAAAAAGATTGATTCTTTTTTTTTACCATACTCAATTCACTCTTTTTCTTAATTTGAGTTCGGATTGGAAGTTTGATTCTATTGAAGAGTAAGCCTATTCATTTTATTGCGGGTTCTAAGCCCGGCAGTTCTAGCAGTCGACTCACCTCGTTCAAATTGTTTTTCATTATTAAGAAAAGGTAACAAAGATAAAATACGAGCTTGCTTGATAGCAATAGTAATTAACCGTTGTTGTTTTAAGGTCAATCGATTCACCCGTCTAGATAATATTTTTCCTTGTTCACTAATAAATCGACTAATTAAACTCATGTTTCGATAATCAATTCGATCCCCCGATTTGATCGGGGGCAAACGCCTACGAAAGGATCGCTTGGATTTATGAAGGAGTCGCTTGAATTTATGCATGTTTTCTTTCTTTTTTTTTTTTTTAGAGAGATTCTATATATTCTATTTTTATATGTTATTGTTATTAATTATAACATAGTTAACATATATTTAATATATCGTGTTTCAGGTTCCTTGAAGAAGTGACACACGGGTGATTGATTCGATCTACTTCTTTATTTCTCCGTGAATCCTATGTTTGTAACAATAGGGACAGAATTTTCTCAATTCCAATCGACCGGGTGTATTGTGTCTATTTTTTTGAGTAATATATCTGGAAATGCCTCTTGATTTTTTATTAACACGAATACCCTTTTCAACACACCCAGTGCATTCCAAAATAACCCTTACTCGGATATCTTTCCCCCTCGCCATGAACCTCCTTTTTTTCTATTCATTTAACTGTTTGATTTTTCGATCTAAATGGAAGTAAAAAGATGGAAGTTGCCAGCTTTAAATCCAATTATGATAGATTTCGTTGCAATCATGCAATCAATATATTAGTAACAATATAATAGTAATTAAGTAGTACAATTCCAATAATACAAAAGGTTTATAACTAGTCTAGGCAGTTCTCTTTAGATTTCGAATTGAAGTGGAGTATTTCATTTCATGAGTATCTTTATACTGTTATCCTAGCCATATTTCCATCTTCGGCACCACTTATTTAAGCGCCTTAGTCGAGTTCCTACTTTTACGGAGGTGGAATGCCTTCTTATTGTTTCTCTTTTATAACTTATTCGAATTCTTTCTACTAAATAACTAACATTTCGAATAATAACTAACATCTAATAATAGAAAGCCCTTAAATAATAAACAATATAATACATATTCTAATATAATACTAAATCTAAAAAATAAAATAATAAAACAAACAATACAATAGAGTAGGGAGGGGGGAAGTACGAGTCCCAGATATTGAATTCTATCTCTAATCTTCTTTACCCCTTCCTCTGCCAATAACTAGACCAATAAAATGACTCGAATTAGAATGAAAAAAAAGGGAATGTTAATGCATCGGGGAAAAAACGATTAATTTCTATCAATATACCTGCTAAAGATCCAAACCATAAAGTACTTAGTACTGGTGCCACGGAGAGATATGTTTTTAGATCTCGCATTTAAAATCCTCCTTCTTTATTGTAATACATAAGCAAAGTGCTGATATGATCAGATGTATATGTAACTAAGAACAGCCTGTATTTTTGTATTTGAACATGGACTCCCTAAGAGAAAAATAAAAATAATTTATTTCAAGTTCTCTTTATCAATGTACGAAATAAAGAGAAAGATGTGGAAAACAAAACAGGGATTCTCTACAATAACACTGTAAATTAATTGAAAGGGGTGTAGCGCAGCTTGGTAGCGCGTTTGTTTTGGGTACAAAATGTCACAGGTTCAAATCCTGTCATCCCTACTTATTTCCTCTACTCTGAACAGTAACGAGAGATTCGTTGAGATCGATTCAAAATTGGACATAGATAGCCTTTACATTATATCATACTATTTGGATCATACTCTATAAGGGTAGTAGACGTAGACGCATACAAGATGTATTAGAGCTAGAAAAAGAATCCCTTTCCTTACAGTCGTTTTTTTTGTAAGAGAGCGCTCTTAGTTCAGTTCGGTAGAACGCGGGTCTCCAAAACCCGATGTCGTAGGTTCAAATCCTACAGAGCGTGATTCCTTTCTTGTTTTGTTAGGTCAAAATTACATGGCAATAATTGAACAGATTCTGAATTTGACTTTTGCCAGATTAAAGAAAAGGCGAGGTCAATCAACAAAATTGATCTTAATAAATATAAATCAAAGGTCCAACTGATCACCGCGTCTATATTGTAAATACGCAGTTACGAATAACCCAGCCAATGTAATAGGAATTAGACCTAAGACGATTCCAAAGAGAAAAACTTCAATCATTTTTATTCTTATTTTTTGAAAGGAGAAAAAGAGAGGTAATATCTATCCTTAAATATGAATCCGGATTACTCATGAATCTCGACGACCAAAGAATTGTAAATTCGCGCGGTAAGGAACTATAGAATAGATGGAATACTGAAGAAAAATTTCTTTATTATGAACTGTAAAAGTAATTTGAATTAAATTCAAGTTAAATAAGCCGTATCTTACTCAGACCAATAAATAGAACTGAAGCTATAGTTAACGCCGCTAGTAGAAAAGCGAAATAACTAGTTATCGTAGGCATGAAGTAGCTAAAGGAAATATTTTTTTTTAGACATATGTTTGTAAAGTATTTGCCTAAGTAGACTTTTTTAAGTCACTTACTGAATTATATGTTCAAATTTTTGAAAGATACGAGAATAAGCAAAAATACCAATTGAAAGAATTAATTCAAGTTCAAATTTTTCATTGAAAACTTCGAATTATTATAGGGGAAAATAACAAAAATCGAGTAACACCGGTCGAAAAATAAAAAAAAAAATGCATCATCTGTAACATCTAATCATTCCCTAATTTCGAATTAAGAGATAACTAACTAATCCTAATCTTTGAAATACTAATACGAACCTTATTGGATCCTTTTATTCAAAAAATGGAACTTTCTTTGAATCACTATGGAATAAAATAGGAAAATGATT